GTTAGAACTGATAGTAACGATCAAACTCTTATAAAAAATTTTATTGATTTCCATGAAATCAATAAAAAAGTTCCTCGATGGTCATACAAATTAATAAGTGAGTTGGAAGAATTGGAAGGCGAAAATGAAGAAAATGTACCAATGGAGCCTGGAATTCGTTCAAGAAAAGCAAAACGTGTAGTGGTTTTTACTGATAAAGAGCCACATAACGAGATTTATACTAATCTCAAAGATAATCAAAATTCTGATCAAAAAGATGAAATGGCTTTGATCCGTTATTCACAACAATCTGATTTTCGTCGAGAGATAATTAAAGGATCCATGCGTTCCCAAAGGCGTAAAACTGTTATTTGGGAATTTTTTCAAGCAAAAGTACATTCCCCCCTTTTTTTTGATAGAATAGATAAACTTTTTTTTTTTTCGTTTGATATATGGGGGCTAAAAAAAAAAATTCTTAGAAATTTCATGTGGAAAAAAAAAAAAAAAAAAATTGATAAAAAAGAAGAAGAACAATCAAAAATAGAAGAAAAAAGACGGATAGAAATTGCAGAAACTTGGGATAGCTTCCTATTTGCTCAAATAATAAGAGGTTCTCTCTTAGTAACTCAATCTATTCTTAGAAAATATATTATATTACCTTTATTTATAATAATTAAAAATAGCGTCCGTATGTTATTATTTCAATTTCCCGAGTGGTCCGAGGATTTAAAGGATTGGAAACGTGAAATGCATGTTAAATGCACTTATAATGGGGTTCAACTATCCGAAACAGAATTTCCAAGAAACTGGTTAACGGATGGTATTCAGATAAAAATCCTATTTCCTTTTTATCTGAAACCTTGGCATAAATCTAAATTTCAAGCATCTCAGAAGGATCGACTAAAAAAAACAAAAGACAAAGGAAAAAAAAATGATTTTTGTTTCTTAACAGTTTGGGGACTGGAAACCGAACTACCATTTGGTTCTGCCCAAAAAAAGCCTTCTTTTTTTGAACCTATTTCTAAAGAATTAAAAAAAAGAATCAAAAAATTCAACACTAAATCTTTTCTGGTTTTAAGGATTTTCAAAGAAAGAGCAACAATTTTCCTAAAAGTCGCAAAAGAAATGAAAAACTGGATTCTCAAAAACTTTCTTTTTATAAAAGGAAAAATACAAGACCTTTCAAAACGAAATCTAATTCCATTATTTAGCCCGAGAGAAATATATGAATTAAATGAAACTAAAAAAGATTCAATAATAAGTAATCAGATGATTCATGAACTATCTGTTCAAAAAAAATCCATGGAGTGGGCAAATTCTTCACTCAGCGAAAACAAAATAAAAAATTTGATTGATAGAATAAAGACAATCAGAAATCAAATAGAAGCAATTTCAAAAGAAAAACAAAACCTAACTAATAGTTGTACCAAACTGCGTTATGATTCTAAAATAATTGAGTCATCAAAAAAAATTTGGCAGACATTCAAAAGAAAAAATACCCGATTAATTAGGAAATCCATTTTTTTTATAAAATTTTGCATCGAACAACTGTCTATAGCTATTTTTCTTGGTATCATTAATATTCCAAGAATTACTACACAACTTTTTTTTGAATCAACAAAAACAATTCTTGATAAATATATTTACAAGAATGAAGAAAATGGAGAAAAAAAAAAAAATACCATTTATTTTATTTCGACTATAAAAAATTTAATATCCAATAAAAAAAAAATGAGTTATGACCTATGCTCTTTATCACAAGCATATGTATTTTACAAATTATCACAAATTAAAGTTAGTAACTTTTCTAAATTAAAGGCTGTTCTTGAATATAACATATGCATAACATCCTTTTTTGTTAAGAATCAAATAAAGGTTTTTTTTCAAGAACAAGGAATCTTTCATTATGAATTGAAAAAGAAAACCTTTTTGAATTCCGAAGTAAATCAATGGAAAAACTGGTTACGAAGTCATTATCAATACAATTTACCCCCGATTGCATGGGCTAGATTAGTAACCCAAAAATGGAAAAAGAAAATAAATCAAGATTCTCTAGTTCTAAATCCAAGTTTAACCAAAGAGGATTCATATGAAAAAAATAAATTTGATAATTACAAAAAACAAAATTTTTTTGAGGCCGACTCGTTATTAAATCCAAAACATAATTTAAAAAAAGATTCTATATATAATCTTTTTTGCTACAAATCTATTAATTCTACAGAAAAAAATTTTGACATGTCTATAGGCATTGCTCCAGATAATTGTTTAGTCTCTTCTTTGCTAGAAAAATATAATATTCGGGGTATAGGGGAAATTTGGCATAGAAAATATTTGGATTGGAGAATTTTTAACTTTTGGTTTACAAAAAAAGTAAATATTGAGCCCTGGGTTGATACCAAGAGTAAAAAAAAATATATTAATACTAAAGTTCAGAATTATCAAAGAATTGATAAAATAACTAAGACGGGTCTTGCTAATCAAAAAAGAAACTTTTTTGATTGGATGGGAATGAATGAAGAAATACAAAATCATCGTATAACAAATTTTGAGTTTTTGTTCTTTCCAGAATTTTTCTTATTTTCTAGTACATATAAAATGAAACCGTGGGTCATACCAATCAAATTACTTCTTTTCAATTTTAACGAAAACATAAATGTTAATAAAAAGATCACTCGAAAGAAAAAAGGTTTTATACAATCAAATGAAAAAAAATCCCTTCGATTTTATAATCTGAATAAAGAAGAAAAAGAATCGGCCGGTCAAGTAGAGCTTGAATCAGATAAAGAAAAAAAAAGAAATTCCGAATCAGCTCTATCAAACCAAGAAAAAAATATTGAAGAAAATTATGCAGAATCAACGATAAAAAAACGTAAAAATAAAAAACAATACAAAAGCAATACAGAAGCGGAACTTGATTTATTTCTCACAAGACATTCGCGTTTTCAATTGCGATGGAATTGTTTTTTTAATCAAAAAATTCTCAATAATGTAAAAGTATACTGTCTCTTGGTTCGACTAAAAAATCCAAACGAAATAGCGATATCTTCTATTGAAAGAGGAGAGATGAGCCTAGACATTCTAATGATTGAGAAAAATTTCACTTTTGCAAAATTAATGAAAAAAGGAATATTGATTATTGAACCTGTCCGTTTGTCTGTACAAAACGATGGACAACTTATTATATATAGAACCATAGGTATTTCATTGGTTCATAAAAAGAAACACAAAATAAGTAAAAGATACAAAAAAAAAAGCTATATTGATAAAAAAAAAATGGAAAAATCCATTACAAAATATAAAAAAAAAACTGTAAATAGAAAAAAAAATAATTATGATTTCTTTGTCCCTGAAAATATTCTATCCCCTAAACGACGTAGAGAATTTCGAATTCTAATTTTTTTAAACTTAAAAAAAAAAACGGCGAGGGATAGAAATTCAAGATTTGATAAGAATATTCAAAACTTGACCACAGTTTTGCATAAAAAGAAAGATCTTGATAAGGATCAAAATAACCTAATTAATTTAAAATCCTTTCTTTGGCCCAACTTTAGATTAGAAGATTTAGCTTGTATGAATCGCTATTGGTTTAATACTACTAACGGAAATCATTTCAGTATGATAAGAATACACATGTATACGCGATTTCCAATTCATTAATTATAGATCCTTTTTACTATATATAATATATAAGTTACGGTATATGAAAACAACTATATGCACAAATATGAGGGATTGTTTTAAATTCAATCTTTATACATGAGATTAATTTAATCAATGACATAGATACCAATCAGAGCAGATCCATAAATAAATTAACAGAATCCTCCTTTTTGAGATCTAAATTTAGATTTTTTTTTTTTAATGAAGAATTACGAAGTTGATAATTAAATTCAGATCCTTGTACAAAAAAACTACCATTATTATTACTGATCAGTAAAATTCATATCTTTCAATTAATATTAAAAAGGGAAGGATTTCTTTTTATGATAAAAAATGCATTCATTTCATTTCAAGAACAAAAAGAAGAAAGCAGGGGATCTGTTGAATTTCAAGTATTCAGTTTCACTAATAAGATACGAAGACTTACTTCACATTTGGAATTGCACAGAAAAGATTATTTATCTCAGAGGGGTCTACGAAAAATTCTGGGAAAACGTCAACGACTGCTGGCTTATTTGTCAAAAAAAAATAGAGTACGTTATAAAGAATTAATTAATAAGTTGAATATTCGGGAATTAAAAACTCGTTAAATTCAAAAATTGTGAATTAGTGGATTTTTTAGATCTTGAATTTTTTGATAAATTTCTTTTTCAGCAATCTAATTCATGCCAGAACGAATCAAGGAAAAACTTATGAAGAGACCAGTTACAGGAAAAGATCTTATGATAGTCAATATGGGACCTCACCACCCATCCATGCATGGTGTTCTTCGCTTAATTGTTACTCTAGATGGTGAGGATGTTGTTGACTGTGAACCCATATTGGGTTATTTACACAGAGGAATGGAAAAAATTGCAGAAAACCGAGCAATTATACAATATTTACCTTATGTAACGCGATGGGATTATTTAGCTACTATGTTTACAGAAGCAATAACAGTAAATGGACCAGAACAATTGGGAAATATTCAAGTTCCTAAAAGGGCCAGCTATATCAGAGTAATTATGCTGGAATTGAGTCGTATAGCTTCTCATCTGTTATGGCTCGGCCCTTTTATGGCAGATATTGGTGCACAGACTCCTTTTTTCTATATTTTCAGAGAACGAGAATTTGTATATGATCTATTCGAAGCTGCCACCGGTATGAGAATGATGCATAATTTTTTTCGTATTGGAGGAATAGCGGCTGATTTACCTTATGGTTGGATAGATAAATGCTTGGATTTTTGTGATTATTTTTTAACAGAGGTTGTTGAATATCAAAAACTCATTACACGAAATCCTATTTTTTTAGAACGGGTTGAAGGAGTTGGGATTATTGGTGGGGAAGAAGCAATAAATTGGGGTTTATCCGGACCAATGCTACGCGCATCCGGAATACCATGGGATCTTCGTAAAGTTGATCGTTATGAGTCTTACGATGAATTTGAATGGGAAATTCAGTGGCAAAAACAAGGAGATTCATTAGCTCGTTATTTAGTACGACTTAGCGAAATGACAGAATCCATAAAAATCATTCAACAGGCTCTGGAAGGACTTCCAGGGGGTCCCTATGAGAATTTAGAAAGCAGGGGCTTTGATAGAAAAAGGAATCCAGAATGGAATGATTTTGAATATCGATTCATTAGTAAAAAACCTTCTCCTACTTTTGAATTATCGAAACAAGAACTTTATGTAAGAGTTGAAGCTCCAAAAGGGGAGTTGGGAATTTTTCTCATAGGAGATCAAAGCGGTTTTCCTTGGAGATGGAAAATCCGACCACCGGGTTTTATTAATTTGCAAATTCTTCCTGAACTAGTTAAAAGAATGAAATTGGCTGATATTATGACGATACTCGGTAGCATAGATATAATTATGGGAGAAGTTGATCGTTAAAATGATAATTTATGCAACAGCAGTCCAAACTATAAATTCTTTTGTTAGATTGGAATCTTTAAAAGAGGTCTATGGACTCATATGGATATTTGTCCCTATATTTTCTCTTGTATTGGGAATCATAACAGGTGTACTAGTAATTGTGTGGTTAGAAAGAGAAATATCCGCAGGGATACAACAACGTATTGGACCTGAATACGCCGGCCCGCTGGGAATTCTTCAAGCTCTAGCCGACGGGACAAAACTACTTTTCAAAGAAAATCTTCGTCCATCTAGAGGAAATACTCCTTTATTTAGTATTGGACCATCTATAGCAGTTATCTCAATTTTACTAAGTTATTCAGTAATTCCCTTTAGCAATCACCTTATTTTAGCGGATCTCAATATCGGTATTTTTTTATGGATTGCCATCTCAAGTATTGCTCCTATTGGACTTCTTATGTCAGGATATGGATCAAATAATAAATATTCTTTTTTAGGTGGTCTGCGAGCTGCTGCCCAATCGATTAGTTATGAAATACCATTAACTCTATGTGTTTTATCAATATCTCTACGTGCGATTCGTTGAAACATAAACGTTTATTTTTACTATTCCGTTTATTCTAGACGAATAAGTGAAAAAACGGAATATATATATATATATTTCTCTTTCGGATTAATCTTAATAAAAGGAATTTGATAGTTATATATGAGTGAAAAAAAACTGCTCAGAAATTCGCAGTAAAAAGAAAAATTGAGTCTCATTTCCTATGTACAAAGGTTAAACGGAAATAAACATAAGCGTAAGAATCACTTTACCCCAAGGTTGGTTGATTAGTCATCCTGGCTTGAAGCGGGTGAAATTTATTAACCGGATGACGTTTTCACTATCAGTTATATAGATTAACATACATGTATTACAAAGTGAGCGGCAATTAGGTAAAAGTGAGTGGATGGTTAGAAACACCAAAATACACAAAGAATTCGTAATAGAGATTAACCAAATTGAAAAGGATATTTATGCATAACATAAGATAAAAAAAAAAAGAAGGTTAATTGGGGCTTGAAATTAGTAGAAATGATCAGACAGTACTCCCCAAGATTCCGATTCAGAGTATGCTCCTATCCACCGACAAATGTAATGACTATCAGAAACGAAAGAATCCTTTATTTTTTATAAGTCGACCAAATTTTTTTCTAAAAAAGAAAGAAGAATAGGAACGAAATAAGGATCTTTTTTTTTTTCATATATTTCGAAAATAAAATAGAATTTCTGTCATGAATAATAAACTAATAGGATGTCTAATTCTTTTTCGTAATCGAAAACCACGATGGGCTTAAATACCTATTTTTATTTTTACAAGGAGTATTTTATTAAAGGGTTAAGTTATTACTCAACAAATAGAAATTAAAATTTGTAAAGGATGAGATGAATTCCGAAGCGCTTTTTTGATTCTTAGAATTTGAGCAGACAGAATTCCATTGGTATAATTCGGGACCCCAGATATATTTAATCCATTTTAGAACACATCATATCCATCTAAATAAGACTAATCTGGTCCTTAGATTTATTTATGGCCCCCGAGGAGCCGTATGAGGCGAAGACCTCATGTACGGTTCTGTAATAGCGGTGAAAATAGTAATGTTATCGCCGACTAGGATTATCTAACAGTTTAAGTACAGTTGATATAGTTGAGGCACAATCAAAATATGGTTTTTGGGGATGGAATTTGTGGCGTCAACCTATAGGTTTTATCATTTTTCTAATTTCTTCCCTAGCAGAATGCGAGAGGTTACCGTTTGATTTACCAGAAGCGGAAGAAGAATTAATAGCAGGTTATCAAACTGAATATTCAGGTATCAAATTTGGTTTATTTTACGTTGCTTCTTATCTAAATCTATTAATTTCCTCATTATTTGTAACAGTTCTATACTTAGGCGGTTGGAATATTTCAATTCCGTATATATCTATTCTGGAGCTATTTCAAAGGGATCAAATTTTTGGAACAACGATTGGTATCTTTATTACATTAGCTAAAACTTTTTTGTTCTTGTTCATTTCTATCGCAACAAGATGGACTTTACCTAGGCTAAGAATGGATCAACTATTAAATCTTGGATGGAAATTTCTTTTACCTATTTCCCTTGGTAATCTATTATTAACAACTTCTTTCCAACTCTTTTCACTCTAAATTGAAAATGAATCCAACATATTCATTATTTTTTTTAAACAAGAGAAAGAAACAAAGATAAAATTATTCAGAGATAATTACAATATGCTTCCTATGATAACCGGGTTCATGAATTATGGTCAACAAACCCTACGAGCTGCAAGGTATATTGGTCAAGGTTTCATGATTACCTTATCCCACACAAATCGTTTACCTGTAACTATTCAATATCCCTATGAAAAATTAATAACATCGGAACGTTTCCGCGGTCGAATCCATTTTGAATTTGATAAATGCATTGCTTGTGAAGTATGTGTTCGAGTATGTCCTATAGATTTGCCTGTTGTTGATTGGAAATTGGAAACTAATATTCGAAAAAAACGATTGCTTAATTACAGTATTGATTTTGGAATTTGTATATTTTGTGGTAATTGTGTTGAGTATTGTCCAACAAATTGTTTGTCAATGACTGAAGAATATGAATTTTCAACTTATGATCGTCACGAATTGAATTATAATCAAATAGCTTTGGGTCGTTTACCAATGTCAGTAATTGACGATTACACTATTCGAACAATTTGGAATTCACCTCAAACAAAAAATGGGGTAAACCCATTAATTTGATTAAAAAAAGAATTCCAAATTGTTGAATTATATTTATATAAAGAATTTAATTAAAAACTTGTATTGTATTTATATAATAATATTAAGTATTAAGGCGCATTCTTTTAATATAATATATTCGTAATTACTTTCTTGAAATAGATAGGTTGAAAAAAAAACTTTAGAATAAAAAAAGAGAAACTGTCTAATAATTGTATCTACATCAATTCATATCCATTAGATTCTAATTTCACTCTATTAGAAACATATTAAAAACAAATTTCCTGGTTAAATTAATAAGGTCATGAAAAGGATTTCGATTTTTTCTTATTTTAATAATATAATGGATTTGCCTGGACCAATACATGATTTTCTTTTAGTTTTTCTCGGATCCGGTCTTCTAGTAGGAGGTCTGGGAGTGGTATTACTTCCCAACCCAATATTTGCAGCCTTTTCCTTAGGATTTGTTCTTGTTTGTATATCTTTATTGTATATTCTATCAAATTCCCATTTTGTAGCTGCTGCACAACTCCTTATTTACGTGGGGGCCATAAATGTTTTAATCATATTTGCTGTGATGTTCATGAATGATTCAGAATATTCCACAGATTTCAATCTGTGGACCGTTGGGAATGGGATTACTTCGTTGGTTTGTACAACTATTCTTTTTTTATTAATGTCTACTATTCTCGATACGTCATGGTACGGGGTTATTTGGACTACAAGATTCAATCAGATTCTAGAGCAAGATTTAATAAGTAATAGTCAACAAATAGGAATTCATTTATCAACAGATTTTTTTCTGCCATTTGAACTCATTTCAATAATTCTTTTAGTTGCTTTGATAGGTGCAATTTCTGTGGCTCGTCAATAAAAAATGTTCGAATTAGTAAAGACCAAAGAAAACTTTGTGTATGTTATGATTTTTTTCCGTTCATTCAATTAAATTTGATTGAATACTATTTCATATTTTAAATATCAATTTTTAAATTTGATATATATTTGAAATTTTTTTTTACCTAATATTTTTTTTATTCGTACTTTTTTGTTATATTCTAGTTGATGGAATCCGGTGAATTATTTTTCATATTGAAATGAATCAAAATTGATAAGGAGTTGCTGAATGATACTCGAACATGTACTTGTTTTGAGTGCCTATTTATTTTTGATTGGTCTTTATGGATTGATCACAAGTCGAAATATGGTTAAGGCTCTTATGTGTCTTGAACTTATACTCAATGCAGTTAATATGAATTTCGTAACATTTTCTGATTTTTTTGATAATTCCCAACTAAAAGGGGCTATTTTCTGCATTTTTGTTATAGCAATTGCAGCCGCTGAAGCAGCTATTGGATTAGCTATAGTCTCGTCAATTTATCGTAACAGAAAATCAACTCGCATAAACCAATCGACCTTATTAAATAAGTAGCATAAATCAAAAAATTATAGATTGAAATTTGCATATATGATAGGTTATGACCTACTAGATTATATTTGTAAAAATCTAAGAAATCAAAGTATTTTAGCCCCTTTTTTTTATCAATTGAGCCAGAATTCATTACAAAAATTCTATTAAAGGAAATCATTGCTTCATCTAGTATTTTAATATATCAGTCAGTTAGAAGTTTACTAGATTGAAAATTTATGACATTCAAAAAACTATCGATCCTATGTCACATTCAGTAAAAATTTATGATACCTGTATAGGATGTACTCAATGTGTTCGAGCATGCCCTACAGACGTATTAGAAATGATACCTTGGGATGGATGTAAAGCTAAGCAAATAGCTTCCGCTCCAAGAACCGAGGACTGTGTTGGTTGTAAGAGATGTGAATCCGCCTGTCCAACAGATTTTTTGAGCGTTCGAGTTTATTTATGGCATGAAACAACTCGAAGTATGGGTCTAGCTTATTGATACGTTACCGAAAACCTCATTTGAATAAATTTGGAATACATTTTATTTTTTTTATTGACAAGTACTCGTACTCAAAAAAGTTAAATTATATTTTTTGATTTATATATTTTTTTTGAGTACGCGTTCTTTGGACCTGGTGTATCTTGTCTTTACCACGAATGATTTTCCTTGGTTAACAATAATTGTTGTTTTTCCAATATCTGCTGGTTCATTAATGTTATTTCTCCCGCATAGGGGAAATAAAGTCAATAAATGGTATACTATATGCATTTGTATCTTAGAACTTCTTCTAACGACCTACGCTTTTTGTTATAATTTTAAAATGGACGATCCATTAATTCAACTGTCCGAAGATTATAAATGGATCAATTTTTTTGATTTTTACTGGAGAATAGGAATAGATGGACTTTCTATAGGAACGATTTTACTGACGGGATTTATTACTACTTTAGCCACTTTAGCGGCTTTTCCAGTTACTCGGGATTCCCGATTATTCCATTTCCTGATGTTAGCAATGTACAGCGGTCAAATAGGATCATTTTCTTCTCGGGATCTTCTACTTTTTTTCATCATGTGGGAATTAGAATTAATTCCCGTTTATCTACTTTTATCCATGTGGGGTGGAAAGAAACGTCTGTATTCAGCTACAAAATTTATTTTATACACGGCAGGAAGTTCTATTTTTTTATTAATAGGAGTTTTAGGTATAAGTTTATATGGTTCGAACGAACCAACATTAAATTTAGAACTCTTAGCTAATCAATCCTATCCTGTCACACTCGAAATACTATTTTATATTGGATTTCTTATTGCTTTTGCCGTCAAATCACCGATTATACCTTTACATACTTGGTTACCTGACACCCACGGTGAGGCACATTACAGTACCTGTATGCTTCTCGCTGGAATCTTATTAAAAATGGGAGCATATGGGTTGGTTCGAATCAATATGGAATTATTACCCCACGCTCATTCTATGTTTTCTCCTTGGTTGATGGTAGTCGGTACAATCCAAATAATTTATGCAGCTTCAACATCTCCCGGTCAACGTAATTTAAAAAAGAGAATCGCCTATTCTTCTGTATCTCATATGGGTTTTATAATTATAGGTATTAGTTCTATAACGGATCCTGGACTTAATGGAGCTATTTTACAAATAATTTCTCATGGATTTATTGGCGCTGCACTTTTTTTCTTGGCAGGAACGAGTTATGATAGAATTAGGCTTTTTTATCTTGATGAAATGGGTGGAATGGCTATCTCCATTCCAAAAATATTTACAATGTTCACTATCTTATCGATGGCTTCCCTTGCATTGCCGGGCATGAGTGGTTTTGTTGCAGAATTAATCGTTTTTTTTGGAATAATTACCAGCCAAAAATATTTCTTAATTTCCAAAATTTTAATTATTTTTGTAATGGCAATTGGAATGATATTAACTCCTATATATTTATTATCTATGTCACGCCAAATGTTCTATGGATACAAGTTAATTAATGTCAAAAACTTTTCTTTTTTTGATTCTGGACCCCGAGAGTTATTTCTTTCAATCTCCATTCTTCTACCCATAATTGGTATTGGTATTTATCCTGATTTTGTGCTCTCATTAGCAAGTGACAAGGTCGAATCCATTTTATCTAATTATTTTTATGGATAGTTTTCAGGAAATAAAAAAAAAGCATTAAAGTGAATTGTAATCAGAAGTCTTTGGTCTTTGTATTGTGAGAACCTTTTGAATCATTGTACTACTTGATTCAAAAGGTTCTTGATGATTTACTACTAAAACTAAATGAGATTTCTTAACGTATATGAAGTTAGATATAGATGCTATTTTTTTTATTTAGATATTTAGATTTGGATTCCTTTTTGTTTGTTACTGTTTTATTTAATTCGATGTAAATGAACCATAACTATGTAAACCTATTCCTAAAAGATTGACGCCAAAATAGCATATCCAAATTAAAAGAAAACCTATCGAAGCCACAATTGCAGAATTTATACCCCTAACATTCCTATTTGTTTTAATATGTAAATAAATTGCGAATATAGTCCAAGTAATAAATGCCCAAGTTTCTTTTGGATCCCAGTTCCAATATGAACCCCATGTCTCATTAGCCCAGACAGCTCCTGAAAGAATGCCCACGGTTAAAAAGATAAATCCAAGACTAATAATACGAAAACTCCAATAATCTAATTGTTGAATCAGTTGATACCTATAATAATTTCTAGAAAAACTAAAATTAATGTTTTGTTGTAGTAAAATAGAATTTCTTTCATTTATGTAGTAAAGTACATCAAAAGAAAAAAATGCATTTAATAAAAAAATTTTTTTTATATTCTTTTTCCAAAAAGTAGGTCCGACTTTGCGAAATGTAATCACTAGAAGAGCTATTGATAATAATGATCCGCATAACAGAGCGCCATAGCCTAATATCATCATACTTACGTGCATCATTAACCACTGGGACTGGAGAGCTGGTACTAATATTGCAGACTGAGGCATTTTGTTTAAAAGACCTGAAGTAGCAAAACCCTGAATAAAAATAGCACTTGGCGCAGTTATTGCGTTTAAGTGATTTTGTTGTTTTTTATTAAAATAGGAAACCATATGAATAATTGAAAAAGCCCACGAAAGAAAAATTAATGATTCATATAAATTACTTAATGGAAAATGTCCTGAATAAATCCAACGAGTGAATAATAATCCTGTTATACCAAAAAACGTAATTATGATTCCTTTATCTGATGAATCAAAAAATCCTATGATTTCATCTAAATTAACTAATAAAGTTACAAAAAAAATTGTCAGTACAATTGAAACGACCGAAAAAGATATATGAGTTAATATATGCTCTAAAATTGAAAAAATCATAAAAAAATTGTTAAAAATTAATAAATTAATACTAGGTTTTACCCTATTTTAGAAAAAAAAGTCGGGTATTATTTAGATTCTAAAACTTATAATATCTCTTTTATAAGATCTTATGCCGCTACTCGGACTCGAACCGAGATGCTCTAGCACTGCTTCCTAAGAGCAGCGTGTCTACCAATTTCACCATAGCGGCAACTTGTTCAAAACAATACTAACAAGTTTTTATTCAATCGTCGAGATTAAAATTTAAATAAAGAAGCCAATTGACTCAAATTTCCAATTGATTTAATGAATAAAAACTTTTTTAAATAGGTATTGGGGTTTTAATTCAATTAAGATCTTTTTTTTTTTTTTATCTGAGTTATTTAAAATTATTTAAATTCACTTTTTGTCCTTTATATTTTTTCTAGAATACAATGAAAAATGTAACTAAATTCACTTCAACCCAAAGATAAAACTCTAAATGCTCTTTATCATTTTTTTTTCATTTATATTTATATGATAAAAAAAAAGGATAAATTCAATTTTTCAGTTCCATTAATAAAAAAAAGGATTTTTCGAAAAATTAAAACTTCTTCAAAACCCTTAGAAATTTTAAATAAAAGCAGATTTTCCTAATTGCTCAAGAGAAAAAAAATAATAATTATCAAAATATTTTTTTTGATGCATCTTTTTATATTGTACAAACATAAGATTTTTTGATCACTTAAATTAATTTGAAGAACCTATTGATTTCGCTTAAAGATCTTTTATTCCCTCTTAATGAGGAAATAAAAGATCTTTATTTATTATTGCATCAAGGTAGTGATGGGGAAAATAAGAATCCCCTTTTTGGAACTAAACAAAATGTGAACCTTTCTTTTTTATCTATATATTGTCTTTTTTTCTTCTTTTGGTTCCTATTTTGTTTTATATGTATTTTAAAAATTTGGTTTTTAAGTTAGGCTAATTCTAATTATTATAGTTTTTTTTATTTATTTTGTTGTACAAAAAAACTTTTTGAATTACCTGTAGAAAGTGATTTCCCTAACGAAAAAGCTTTCAACGATGTCCAATATCCCTTCCTTTTCCAAATTTTTTTACGAATACGCTTTTTCGAGATAGAAGTACGTTTTTTTGGAACTGCCATTCAAAAATGAAAAAAAAAATTTCAGTGGTATAATTGGATGTCAAAGACATTTATTATTCTATTCTTTCGTACTCCATATCGAGTTTTTTTTTCTTTCAAATTTTATTATATATTCTTTTCAAAACAAAAAAGACATTCAAAAGTTTAAAACCCAACTTTTTTTTTACTTTTTTTTTATAAAATTAAAATTTGGTTATAAAATTTTTTTTTATTTAACGTTTGAAATCCGTATGCGAGTACTCATTTAATTAATCTATACTGATAGATTATATTATCAAAAAAATTATGAGATTTCTTCACATCATATGTAAAAAAATATCGATTATAAGAATCTTTCTTGCAAATAAAAAAAGCTCACTTAGTGTACTGGAAGACAATCACTCAATTCCATAATTCAAATTCATTCCTTAATAATTCTAAATAATCAAACTCAAATAACTTTGTTTTAGGTTTTAGGTAAAGTTTTTTTCTTATATATTTAATATTAAGTATTTTTTTGTCGTGTAAATCTTTGTTCTATTCTTAATATATGTATATAAATTATTGTAATACGGAATTAGAATTCACTTTTTCTGTATCTGCATAAAATCACAATTTTATTTAGTAGTAATAAAAAAAGACAAATCATTTTTTTTACAGTAACTTAGTAATATTATTTAATCACTTCTAATTTTTTTATTTGAATATATATTTCTTTTCAAAGATTTATGAAGGATTATACTAATTCGAAAAAATTTCTCTAATTAGGTTTGAAATCGCGTGCTTTTTTATTGTCCCCTTTGAAAAAAATATATATATACAAACCAGTGAATAAGAA